TGGGCTTACACACATTCGCTCACTTACGCTGTCCCCCCTCAGCTCACCCTAGCCCCGGGCCTTTTGCTCTTCTAACGTAAGCTCCAAGGCTTCACACCAAGTCTTCACTGACATAATATGCATGCTTAAGAAGGGTCAGGCAGAACCGTTGTTGCCTGATGGGAACTTCCCCCATATTGCTATCAATGTCTTCATGTCGCACGACCTCTTAACATTACACCACTGAATCCCCAATCCTTTGCTTGCTGTGCAGTGACAGTACCAATATCCACTAATCGTTGTTTCCAGATACGGTTGCCGGTTGACATCTCTTCTAATTCGTCGATACGAGAAGCAAATTGTTGTGTGGAGGAATCAATATCTCGACATAAGCCAAGAGGCAAATCTTGTGCCACTCCACCTGGTCGTATGAAACTGGCATGCATCCTGGCTCCGGAGACTCTTTCATAGAATTCCAACAATTTCTCCCGCTCCTCAAAAGCCCACAGGAACGGAGTTGATGCTCCCACATCCATAGCATGAGTAGTTAAAGCAAGTGAATGATTTGAAATTCGAGTTATTTCACGGAATAACACTCGTATATATTGAGCTCGTAATGGTACCTCGCAATTCAAAAGTCTCTACGGCTGAAGAATGAGCGTGTTCTTGGGCCATCATAGAAACATAGATAGGGTCGACGACGGAACGAACAACGAAACTTTACGACAGCTTTTTCGTACACGTTCACTTGCATCACATACACAAGTGCTCTCTGAACCGTGCAATAAGGTTACCCATAACACGGCTCTCCCACTTGAGTTACCCTAGCCCCAGGCCATGCTATTCAATGATATTGGAAAAATGGCAGCGTAACGTAACAACTAGTATTGAAAGCAGGTTGCCTTTTGAGGGATGGAAAGCGTTTCAATAGGAGCCCAACTTCCCTCTTTGCTTTGCGACCTCATCACTTCAATTCAAGCGCAAACCAATTTCTTTCTTAGTCACCGGGCGGGAGGTGAAGGCCATAAGAGAAGATTGCCCTCCCGGTAAGGTAGTTTACTTGCTTACTTTAAAGAGTAAGGAAGAGAGTAAAAGGGTGCTGTCATCTATCTCGACCAGTTTCCCGAGGCGTTGGAAATCCAGACCGGCTCAGAGAATCACTGGCGCTATTTAGCCCTTCGTTTCGCCAACAAAGAAGTCATCCTTGACGATTTCCCATTCCTTCCCTGCCGAGCCGCCTCTCTTCGCCATTCGAAGTACTACCTCTGCCTTCCCTTTCTATAACATACCCCGGCGCCCTCCTTTCCAATCACTAAGAAAAAAAAAATACCAATCTAATCAAAGCCCTATCTAAGTAAAGCTTCGTCTGTTATTTTTCGGCCCAGGGGGAGTTTGCTCGACCCATTCCCCAGTCTCCCGCACTGCTCAAGTAAGTGTGCGACTCCGTATGAGGACCTCCTTCCCTTCTGCCCACTCTCCGTTCACACGGTTCTCAAAGCAGAGGAGGAAGGGTGGGCAGCAGGTACCACGAGCCCTCTGTCCCACACATCTATCCAGAAGCAAGTGTAGTTCACCGGTTCCACCGAATGCTCCTATCTCTCGGCAAAGATCGTGTGAGTGTGCAGTTATGCTTCGGATGCTTCGCCATAGAATAGATCGACCCAGTTCCCGTTCTTTTCCGGTGCACTCGCTTTATATCTCCGACACACAAGGAAGGACGCGGTGGGAAGGAAGCAGCCCCAGCCTCTGTCCGGCCGATCATTCCGCTGGCATCTTGCATTCACGCCTCCGTTTGACTGCCGCTCGGGGATGTAGTTGTAGATACGTTAGTCTTAGTGGGTCGTTGGCTCCACCTGTTATCTCCTTCTACGACATGCTGTTGTCGTCGCCATATTCCATATGTCACTTAGTCATCTCTGCCTCGCTGCGGGTCCGCACCTCCGAAAGAAACGGAGGACTTCATTCAGTGACTCCGCGATCGCCCTCTGAACGATCAGAATAAGGTAAAGCTTGAAGATAAGTTTTGTACTCTATTAATTTCTCAGTCCCTCTAGTCGGGTGGGCGCCGGCCGGTCTTTCGACCAGATATCCCCCTAAAAACCGTACGTGCGGGTCTCCCCGCATGCGGCTCACGCCATTCGAGGTGGCCCAGCCCAGCATTCATTCGCAAATCCTGTAGTGAAATTGAGACTGCTCGACCTCGGAAGCTAATTCGCGTGTAGGCAGCGCTGTCTGTCGTACCGTTGACTCTATCTATTCATTGAATTTACTTTTTTACATTTTTTTATATAAGCTCGCTCCCTCTTTTTCCAAGAATTCATGCGCTTCCCTTTACTTCATAGGGCCTTCTCTAATAGGGGAAAAGCCTTCCATTTCCGTCAAATGACCTGGCCTCCCCTGGCTCTTCCACCGTCCGGGCTCCCTTTCCTCCCTATGCTATGCTCCCCCGGCGCAGGCCTACCACGCTTCGCGCCTGCGGCGTTTTCGCCAGACGGTCTTTGCCAGTAGTGCCATCCTCCCCGCTGGCTGTATGGGCGGGTTGCCCCTCGCTGCTGCGTTCTGTTAGGCTATGGATTACAGGAACAAATGTAGTTGAATGAGACAGCAGGCGGGTTACACGTTCCACTGTGCCGAGATGTGAGGTGCAGGTGGTGATGATCACCCCGGGGTATGCGCTAGCGCCCTTGACAGGCACTCCAGGACCCGCCAACGCTCGTGAAAACCCGGGTCGGTCGGTCCTCCATTCATCCGACCGGAGGTATGGATAACGAGGCCACCTTCACAACCTTCTCCCTTCTGTCCCTATGTTGTAGTAAGGTAGAGCGGTTCGCTTGAGTTGCTCAACCGCCCCTTAGCCCGGTGCTCATGACGCGCTACGGAATCTCCACCGTGCCGGGGGACCAAGCAGGGCATAGCTAGTGGCATAGGAGCCGACTCGGCGTCAGCGGCTTCGTGCCGCACTGGAGTGATCCAATATGTGGTTCCGCACGTTCCACCACTTCTCCGTTCATTTCCAATACTGATCGTGAAACACCATGAGCAGCAGGATGTTGAGGTCCGGAATTCGAAGTGAAATTTTTTATTTGCCCGTTCCTAGTCGTCATGGGAAAGAAAGGCAGAAATAAGAAAGAGATTATTCCCTGAGAGCTTGTCCAGTACCAGAAATGCATCTCCTTCGCCCGCGCGAGAGACTTCTATGCCAGCCGGGAATAACGGCTCTGTTATGAAAGAGCAGGCAGACTACGCCCATTCCTTTATGAGTGGCTTTAGGAGATTAGGGTCCCCCCTTATATTCTCCCTCCATTTGCGGAGGTCGGCTGCCGACGTCTCCGCGGGGATATCCAGATCGTAAGACATTATTGCCTTCGCGCTACTGGAGTATAGTTCCGTCATTTCCGGAGAGTGCGCGGACAGCCGCCCTTTCCCTTTGCACAATATTCGCGAAGTAGCTCCCGAATCAAAGTGTGAATGTCCCTTAGAAGTGCCGCATGCTCGTTTTGATCGGGAGCGGGGTGGGCAACTTCAGCCGGTGCTGGCGCCTGCGGCGGCGCCTCGTGAGTTGCAGTATGTTGTGGATCTGCCGCCTGCAGCAGCGCCTCGTTATCCACGTTAAAAACGTGATGAATGAATTCAAGGAGATCCATTCTATCTCGTAATCATTCTCATTCTATTTTGAGCATACCGCTCCTACTCCTTCTCCCATCGTCGTTGGTCCTTTGACATAACATTCTCGGCCGCCTCCGGTCCGGTAGGAAAGAAACCAGTAGCCAATGACTAGCTCCGCTATGGAGCTAGGTGTATACCGCCACGTCGAGACTATCTTTCGAAAGTGAGATCACCACCGGCTTGTTGAAGAGGGAAAGATCACTCCTAAATGCAGCCGTGATCTTATATACGATACCATCAGACGCGCCCCTCGCAGTCAAAACTCTCCTCTCCAGTGGGACCAGCCGGGCCGGAAGCCTCGTTTCCTTCAACTAAAAAAAGCGATTCGGTCAGTAGGAAAGTCATCTCACTGAACATTGGATTATATACAAAACCTCGTGAAAAAAACAACGCAAAATCGAAAGTCCAATATAGATATACAACGCCCCTTACGAACAAGAAAATCAAGTGGCCTTTGTTGAAGGCTTCTAGAGTGAGGAAAGGTTCTTAGCCACCGGTGACCGGCTTTCAAAAGAGCGCCTTTGGGCGGAGGTTTCTCGATAAACTATCTTACTTGAATGAAGAAAGACAGAACTCTTCTTTATATACAAAATTTTCAGTCCAGTCCTTTGCTTTGTACCAGAAGAGTGCAAGGAGGAGATACTAAGCAATCAAAGGGATGCAAGCAAGGAATTCGGCCTATTGGATTAAAGCAAGGAAGCAAGAAAAGAGATAAGCGTTAGAGGGAGGTGGGAGGATTCACTCTTGCTATGCCGCACTCTCATACTTTTGAGTAAGGAATTCCCTGCAAGGCAGTTAACGGCTGTCGGATAGGGCATCGGGAAGAACATATGGAAAAGAGAACCTGCGAGTACTATTCAGTTAGGATGTGCCCCCCTGAAATTGTTAGATATTTGCCTTTATGACTCGTCTTCTTTTATAGGGTCTATCCGGGGATACTAAGCCTGGAATAAGTTTCGATCTATGGCAATTTCTTTGTAGTGGCCAGTTAAAGCTATCAGATATAGGAGAGACTACCTACTTCAAGTTCAAGGCAGGCTAGCTCAGTACACGATTCCCTTCCTTTAATGTGCAATTCCCGTCCTTTAAATAGAGCGACTTCCCGCTCTTCTGCCTGTCATCTGTCAACTGGTAACGGTCGCATCTGTCCAGTAACTGTCCTATAGGCGGTCCAATCGCTCATCCGTCCACGAATACCGTCCTACGAATACTGTCCTCTAGCTTCTGTTATGAGTGAATTTCTATGGCCTATTTTATCTAAAAAGAAGCCCTGTGAAAGCGTCTGTAATGGGGAGCGGTCCATTAACGTTGCTTAATTGGCCTTAGCGTTTCGCACTAAGTAAGCAAGCTACCTTATTTATGTGCTCTAGTCGAACAAGCAAGCCAGCCTAGCAGAGTAAGCCTTCCCTCTTCTCTTCACTGGCTCTGATCTCATCAGACTCGTATCCAGCCTCTCTTTCCTCGGTCTCGGTGCTCGGTCCAGGAGAAGAGAAAGACTCGGATCCAGGGAGGGAAAAATACCGGTATCCCAGCTCCATTTCAAGCCTAAGCTCTCCCTCCGCTTCTCGATCCCCAGCTTCCGCTGCTAAGCAACCATCTTCTCTCTCTTCGTCTCCCACTCCTTCTCCCATCACTGGGTATTGGACACCAAGAGGCGGGTACTGAACCCCGAGAGTGAAGGCGATTCGCCGAAACCACAAGTGTTATCACGTATCTAATGCCCATTGACCCGCCTTCAAATTGGGTAGGAGATATGAGGCCACCGGAACCAAACCCTGATTCCGATTACTTTACTCCAGGGGGAACGAATGAGAGATAGGAAGCTCCGACCCAATGAGGGGCCCAGGAAACCCACCTCTTCTTCACCGGGATGAGAGGCGCATCAGACTCTGCATCTTCATCTCTATCCGTTTCCCGCCCTATCGAGTGGATCAACTGCTTTAGCAGCTAGGCCCTTCACTGCAGAGCATCCAATTCCCAACTAATCTATTCCGAACGGAAGCGATCGATCGAATGGAGCTAGCTTACAAGAGGAGGCCCGATAAGCTTCGAAGTTATCCCCAATGACGGATTTTTCATTGTTTGGAAGGTTTCACCTTCTCTATCGCCTTCCGCCTCTCTTTCCCCGTTACTGATGCCGCTACAGATGCTCCTATCAGGGTGATTCCTCCCATTGGGAAGAGAAGACAGGAGCACCCGGTCCTGTTTTTGGAGGTTCAATGGTCGGCTTCGGTCGGATAGATGCGTTGGGGTCGAGTTCCTTAGATACGTAATAACTAATTTTTTCATTGATGGATGGGAAGGTGTATAAAAGAGGAAAGGTAAAAGCGCTTATGGGGCATCCCGCCTCCCGAGAAGGTTGAAGGGATAGAGGAGGAACCTCTCTTTTGAGGAATAGGTTGGAAAAGCACTACCACCCTGGCCGGAAACCTAGAAAAGAGGTCGGTCGGAAAGGGCCCTTAGGTACTCGATATTTAGGATATGAAGAGGGGTAAGGACGGACCCGAAAACTTCTATTCCATGGGCAACTTCTCCAGTGATCATCCAGCTAGAGCTTAACCTGGAAACCTCGGCCGTGGGATTACTTGCCCGGAGGCGGGGAGTACTACTGTTTGCAGGGAAAGCTTCTCGATAGCGCGACCCACCCTACTACAAAGGGCCGACCGCGACCCAATTAAAGAGGTCAGTCAAGGGAGTTATGATCGACCCAGCCTACCTGGAAACGATGAAGGCCATCCACCCACCCCGAATAGAAGCCGAGAGCGCACTACAGACAGAGGTGGAGGGGCGACCCACTGAAAGATGTCAAGGCGCGACCAAAGGCCGGAAATCCTATGTCCAAGCGCTTCAGAGGTCAAGGGAGTTCGATCCGGCTACAACTCTCCTCCTTCCACGCACGGACAAGGATCTGTTGTTGAAACAAATTCATTTAGAAACAAATAAGTTCTGGCGCCGAAGGACTCTGTCCTTTGGATGGGGGGTGGTACCCTCCGTCGTGCTGATCGCTTCTGTGTCTTCCGGACACAGTCGTGGTTAGTATGTGCCTGTGGCGCCAATGGTGGTTTATAGATATGGCGAATATCTATAGATATACCATTGGAAACCACACGTTGTTCTTGTGGGTTTGGTAGACTCACCAGGACGACGCCTTAGTAACCAACTAAGTGCCATTCTAGGATCTCGCATGATGAAGTACCCTGTGGATGAGTCTGTAGCGTCTTTCGTCTTGTACCATCGGATAACACGTTGTTATCTACAACAACGGGCGTGGAGCAAACCCCGCGACATGTAACACGAGATGAGTTTGGTAACTCTCTTACAGTGGGAACTTCGTAAAGCAAAGAACGAGGTTTTCATTCTTGCATGTCTACAAAACTCTGCAAAGTAATCGTTGTATCATGACACGGTTATTCGATGTTGTACTGACTTAAGCCACTACAGTGGCAGAAGATTTTAGAAGATCTTCGTAGCATCAAGGGGATTCTTTCTAAGGTCCAATTGATACTATTCGACGGTTATACTAAGGAGTACTGTATTGCCACTCACCTATTCGCTCGAAGAGTACTGAGCTTAGTTAGACGTTCAGGATTTCTGTCCACTGCCTTATATTTGAAGCAGTGTTCATCTTCACTGATGATCGCTTATGGTGGCGATCGTCGTGAACCTGAACTATTGTCTGTTCCAGTATCTCTGACTCGTCGAGGGTACCCTCGTATAATTCCCGCGTTCCATTGTCGCGTGATCTACGGTGGTGGTCCTCGGGCTGATGAATGCGTTCGGTTTTATCTTTCTGTATTTTCTTTGTATCGGATTGTTATCCTTGCAAAGAAGATATCAAAGAATACTTTTGAACCGTTCATCACTCCGATTAAGGATATGGATCGTGTGCTTAGGTTCGTTGGTGACCTTAAACAGTCTCTTCCTTACCTAGTTGCACGATACATCCAAAAAAAAAAAGTTCTTGTTTGATCTGCCGCTGTTAGAACACCACAATATTCGTCCTTTTGGGGTTAATCCTCTCAATGGTGAATCGATCATTCGATATCCTTTTTCTTATTTTTGGACGGAATGGAAGAAAAGTAATGAAACCCGCGATGGCTACTGAATAACCTCCTTTTACTTTCGCAATAATAAAGCCCTTTACCTTTGTATTCGTTCGCCAAATCTTGTTCAGTTCCATCCAAGCTCGGTTTTGTCTGAATCTTCGCGGAAGAAGAAGAAGCGGTTCACCAGCCACTACATCTGTGGATCCCACCAAATCATTAAACCTGGCGGCTGCTCGCTCTTTGATCAGTGATTCACCGGCCACTACATCGATGAAGAATCTCTCCAAAATCTGCTTTTTGATCAGTGATTCACCGGCCACTACATTCAGGGATCCCACCTTATTCTCAAACCTGGCGGCTCGGTTGATTGGCACTCCGGTAGGCTCATCTTGCATACAAATTCTGGGGGTCCCAGGTCCTGCATCCACCAAGAACATTTCTTCCCTTAAGCGTAAAACTTCAGATTGTAAGGCATTTCCACTACATAAGAAAAAACTTGAATTAGATCTTGGAAATGCTCGACTCAAATAGATGCTCATCATAAGCTTTTTATTAAGATTCACTTGTAGTTCCGCTTTTTCTTTTTGCTATAACAGAAAGACTTGTGGAAATCTGGTTGGTCCAACCAAGAAAGGCACGGGAGTCTTTGGGCATCTCACAGTAATGCAACCATCAAATCTTAATAAGATGTTGACCCGTTTTTCTTTTCTTTGCTGATTCCTCTCAATGAAATTTGCCATGTTGCACTAAGTTACTTATGGAATCTCAAATCTCTCGACGCCGAGAATTTTTATGTCCAGGTCGATCAGAGGTTCGGCTTGCTTCTCCCCTACCCTTTAGCGTTCTGGGCCCTGAAAAATAAAGAAACCCGAAAAAAAGAAAGAAGAGAAATTGGGCCATGTTTTCCGGAGAGGCCGCCTTCTCTCAGGCCAGCAGTCTTCTACTTCTAGTCGCCTGCTCAATGACGGGCTTCCCAGTTTCCTGGGCTCTACTCGCTCGTCTACGCTCCGACCCAGCAAGTAATAATTGAAAAATGATGTTTCCAGCCTGCATTAAGATTTAAAACTTGTCGTCACAAAAAGGCAATCAATCAGAATCAAGAAAAAAAAAGGAAATAGTGAATCAAGATCTAGATGGATCCCTATCTTTATCTCTACCCACGGAGATACCGGATAGAAATCTATCTATGAATCGATCTAGACTATCCTCTATCCGGATAGATATGCCTATGAGCGACTGCGCCGATCTTTATATGTTTTGGCCACGTCCGTTTCGCTCCGAAGAGGAAGGTTTAGATCTTTCAATCTTATGTCGTGAGGGATGTGACCTATGTTAGGTCCATAAGATACCACAGCTTTTAGTGTTCTATGATTCACCTCCGAATAATGAGTAGGTAGTTCAATCCTTTTGATTCTTCTCTTCATAGTAAACTGATGGGGATGCGGAGCAATAGGTCGAATTTCTATATAAAGAAGAGTTGTAAACTATAGGACTTCTTGTTCGAGTAGGAAGATTTCGGTTTTCTTGTTCCTTCTGTTCGATAAGAATAGGGATTTGAAATGATACAAATTCCTCTTCATTCTGTTGTGCTCAGCGAAGGAACTGCCTAAGCATACTTTTTCGGATCCAAACTTCTTTGTTCTTTCTAAGTCTTCTTCTTGCATAGAAGAACGCAACTGTCGCAAAACCGGGATTTTAGTAGTAGGCGGCATCCCTGTGAGTTTTGAGTAGGTGGAACCATTCAGCTTTTGTTCTTCTCCACATTCTTACCGGGTGATCCAGGAATTTGCCTATGATTTTTCAACTGATATTTCGATATAGAAAGATCTCCTTATTTCTTCACCGCGGATTCTCGCGTCATTTTCTTGAAAAGATATTAGATCACCGTGGGACACTTTAAAATGAGTAATGCTTACCATTCCATTATTCACACAAACCCTTCCATGACTTATCGGCTGCCTTGCTTGAGGAATAGTTTCACAAAAATGGAGACGAACCGGAATAACGTCCGATCTTGTTTCTGGATTGAGGAAAAGGGATATATGAAGTTCGCTCTGTTCCTCTGTGCATCTCTGTGATGGGTAAATCCCCAAAAAGGGGCAACTTTCGTGTAGTTTGTGATTGGATGTAACTGTTAAGATTTTTCTCGGATAAATCTTTCTCTTAATGGATCTCTTCTTGTTCCTCAATCTTCGGAGAATGCGGCGTTGTATTATTGTAAGTTCTCTGTTCCGAACATTTCCTGAAAGTAGACGACAAGTTTTAAATCTTAATGCAGGCACGGCGTATCTCGTTGAATCAGTCTTTTTCGCCACATCGGGGCTATGGGAGTCGAACCCAATTCTTCCACGACCCCCGGAATAAGGCTATAAAAAAACTTTTGAAAGGAACGCGTCACTCCACTACATCTAGCCAAAGGAAATACCTTCATTCAGCTCCGAGCGAGAAAACGATTGGCTTGAAAACTGCAAGAGAAATTATTCTGAGTCAGAATGTTATTAAACGAATATGACAAGAAGATCGATCCCGTATGGAGCCACCGTCACAGTATGTCAAGCAACCTACCTTCCAAAATTGAAGGCGGACAAGCGCTTCAGGATCTTAATTACGGAGTGAGTTTCTGCTGCCCAACAGACTTTCCTGTGAAACACCATAAGCCGTCTCGTGGGCACCGTTTTCTTTCTTCAAGTCCGGGTTGATAGGAAGTGGACAAAGTCCACCTAGGCTCGTTGGAGTGAGCAACTCTCCAGATCTATTTTCAACTGCCATATCAAAACGGTGCGCTTTCTATGCTTATATACATACGATTTTTGAATCCGAAGATTGGTTGGTGAAGGGAACAAGTACTTCCCGCCAGGAGAAGTAGAGTGAACTCCGGTCAGGAAGGTTTTCACCCCCAAAGGGAGAAGCACGAGGGAACAGTCCAGTCTGTCCTTCCTTTGCTTGAACTGGACCAAAGACCTCGAGAACGCCTGCCGCGAGAATTCACAGGTTCGTTCACTTACCAGCACTAGTTCGTACCTTACCTTAGAAAGCAAGCAGCCGCGACCTCCGGTCTGCAAGCACCTCTGGTCCTAAGCGCCCCCGGTCTCCAGGCTTAAGGCAACAGGGAGACAAGCTTGAAAGCCATACTTGCATTGGATTTTTTTTTATTTCCACGCCAATAAGAGAGTCCTTTTTCGAGGGTTGTGAGACCCCCTCGACCCTGCCAAAAGAAAGCATTTTCTCGAGACAGAGATATGACCTCGCTACCAGAGTTTTAACTCCAGTTTAGTTTGGACTAAACTAATAAGGATGCCTATATATACGAAATTCTAAATACAGGGGGCCCCTGGCCTTCCTATGTTTCCAACAACAACTGGCAAAAGAATGATTTGAAAAAGAGGAACGGGAAAGGCTTCGCTGATGTACTGACCAAACAAAGATAGATTTTTCCAGTACGTGCCAATATAACTCTTATTTCTTACTTTACTCTTCTTGCTCTACGCTCGGGATCCTTCCCTCCCTAGGTACTCAAATAAGAATGGAAATTTTTCTGTAAATCCCCATTCAAATCATCATCCTCTACTTATTTATCAATTTCTTCTATAGGCGTGAAATAAAGTATATTATTGAGGGCCTCTCTATATGAAAGCGCGAAAACATGCCTTCTTGGCTCAGAAAGAGGGCATATCATATAATCAAAGTTATCCCAGCTCGACTCGGATATCGAATAAAAGTGGATTTTTTTGTAACCAGCTACGGAAATCCATAGATGGATTTTGAAGAGTAAAACGTAATCGAATGAATCGATGCCGCCCATGCCAATGATAGAGTACGACATATGAGCTCAGACCCTTATGTGAACTTACCTGCCCTAGCCTCCACGCACGTGCCGATGTCCGCCCCTCCTCTATTTTCTTTCTGGCATATTTTACTAATTCCTTATTTTAAGTAAGGTATCATTCCCCTATGAAATAAAAAATTTTTTCGCATGTGGATCTACCTCTCGCCTGAGATCTCTGATATTTATTGCTTTAACACGTCCTCTTACTAAAGAAATACGACCGACGATACAGACAGATGTGAGATGCTCGATAGAGGTTCCCTATATTGGAGAGTGGGGGAAGTCTCTTTTACATAACATAAAGGATGGGGATGAAGGACGGACGCCCAGCCCATGCATCCCGAGCAGAGAGCTAACCGGATGTATTTGAATAAAAGAACGAACTCAACCGAAGAACTACAATTGAAACAAGACCAGGATTTAAAAGAAGAGCAAGAAAAACAAGATATATTTTTCAAAAAATGAAATGGGAACCAACAACAACAAAAAGCGAAACGAAACAAAGATAGAAATCGTGAAAGCGAAAAAGGGTAACGTAGCTGATTTGCTGATATGTTCTAAGAATGCATTACTATCTTTGATTTTTTCGATGGATTCCGGATTCTGGGCTAGGTACCTAAGTTAGTAACTAGCATAGGGGAAAGCCTAAGACAAAGAGTATTAAAGCTTAATAAAGCGTAAGTCCCCGAAACCCCATGCTCCTTCGGTACGTTCTTTATTTCGTTCTTTCATGTGCTTTCTGGAAAAAACATTTTCCTTATACCATCGCTCGAAGGGCGGATCCACGGAGCTACTATAACTATAAGATATAAGAAGTAGAAAAAAAGCCTACTTGGAGCATGTTCATCTTCCTCTCGTACGTTCATGATATTGCTTTCGCATGGCTCTTAAAGGCTCAACTAAATGAACTCTAATGGACTTAGCTTGCTCGTGTAACAATTTCATACCGTCTTGCTACCTTGACTTCAGACTTTTATATATACCTTTGTCCTATTCTTTTATCGTAAACTTGGCTATTGCCATATACCTCCTCCGGGTAGTAGAATATGAAGTTCTATTAATTACTCCTTATGGTATCGTATTCCCCATTCACGCCTCTGTTATATGTTCTAATGGAATTTTTTCGTAGGCTCAAAAGTGGTCATTCTTCAGATCTTTGTTGATTGGCCGGCCGATATGGGATAACCTATTTGAAACAAAGAGATTTGTGTAACGGCTTGTACCGAACTTGGCTTATAAATTCTCGTATTATACTGCATCTGCATCTTCATAAAGAGCAAGAACGGCATCCGCCAGCCGAACAAGTAAGGGATTCCTCGCCCGGTGTGCTGGCTTGGCTCCAGCTTTGGCCTCTTGATTGGCTATTGCCAGAGAAGACATATATGTTATACCAACAGACGGAGCAGACATGGCAAGATACAACATATTAAAGAATGAGCCAAAACCGAACAAGCAAGGCCAAAGCCAAATGTCGACCTAAACCTAAGAGGGGACGCTTGCGGGAGACTTTCGAGTTTCCCGACAGGTCGATGTACAACCGAAGGGTGAATGCTTTACCAAACCCGTGTACAACTCCTTTCCTGTGTATTGATTTCCGCTTATTACATGCTCGGTTTCCTAAATTCTTTCTCCACGGCACCCCCGAAACAAAAAACCAGAAAGCCAAGATCTCTATAAAGCGAGGGAAAGAATACAGATGTACAGCAGAGAAGGAAGAAAGACGAATGCTATGAGAGCTTAGACGGAATATGAATGAAGGATTGAAGCATCTGACCGGGCTCCGGAGATGAATACCGAAAGAGCTTACCGGATGCACCATCGACCTCAGACAGCTCGACCGGGCGGGGAAGAGCTAAAAGAAAAAACGTAGTGGGTGAGCAAAAGCAAATACCAATGAAGACCGGACCTGGAATTTCAAACAAGAAAACGTAGTAGCCTAGCCGGGGAGGAGATTCTCCAGCTCCACTCCTTGTTATATATATAGTTGAAAATAGAGGAAAACTACGCTTCAAAATCAAGCCCAAAAACGATCCTTTTGAAAGGTCCTACTTTTCTTGACCCATTCAAGCCATGAAAGTTACCTTTTGGATTAGAAAACATGGCCTCTGGTACTCTTTCCTGGGTTGATCGAGAGCTGCTAACAAAAAGGCGAAGGCAGGATTCACAATAAAATAACCGTGGACGGATTGAGCCAATGTTTTAAAAAATTCCAATACCATAAGCGGATTTCACTTCTATTTATTATAGATTTTGCACCTTCAAAAGAAATCTCGAAGGGAGGGTATATTGAATTACAGAAATCGATTCCCGTGTACTTCTTGCTGCTACAAGGCAAGAAAGATAGAGGAACTAATTCAAGACAGTCATTTGTGGACGGGAAGAGTACGACCGGACCGATCTATCTCATTAAAGGATTTTGTGGACAGAGGGCACAGACCTCAGACCGATCGATTAAACCCATTATTGTAGAGTTTACCGGGGAAGTATTGAATTAAAGTCATTCATGTGTGCCGATTTCCTTATGGTTGACTTAACAATTGGGATACTGGTTTCACCGTACTTATAATCCATCTTTCATTATATGCTAATTTCAGTCTATTAGTTCATAGCGAAGCTCAGCTGGGCTGGAGGGACAGTCTAACATACACTGTATGTAGGGCTTATACACACCTTTAGTAGTTCCTCCAAAACCCTGTCTTCTGCCGGAGAGAGCTTGTTGGACGGATAGAGTGAATGCGGGAATGGCATAGAGGAATGGTATAGTACTAAAAAAGTAAGAAGCACGGAGCCTGCGGTTGATATAAGAAGTACTTACTATCTTTCCCAAACCCCTGTTCTGCCTACCGACCTTAACTCTTTCTAGCCCCTCTACGCTTACCAACGCCTGCATTCCTTTGATTGCTTGTTGTACTCCTTCTACCGTATTCCTCTGTCTTTGCATCTCAGTCCCGGATCGGATCGACTATAAGTCTTCTTTGCTATAGCTTGAATCCGTGATCGACCTAAAATATATTATAAAAAGTCTTTTGTTTGCTGGCTTGAGTCCGCGTGATTTATTTCTCTTATTATAAGCGCCGAATCCCTACCTCTCTTCTTGTTGCTAGCAAATGGGAAAAGACTACTTGGGCTGTGGCCGACACCGGAGAAGACTAATTAGAGATTTGCTAAGCGAACGAGCCCTAGCTTGATCTAAGTCTTATACATTAATTAAGCACAAGCAGCCTGACTTATATGCTCCTCTTACCTTGCTTTATTACACCGTGCAGATGAAGCCAAGGACATCCATTATCTATAACAAAAATTCCTTACTCTTTAAAGTAAGCAAGTAAACTGCCTTGAGAAGACCGATTTCTACACGCTACGTTGGGGCGTGAGACAAGCTTCGTAGGACCATCAAGGGGCAGGCCAATTCCGAAAGTAGAGACGATAGAAAACAGGCGAAACTCACAGAAGAAGACAATAGGCAGATGGGGTCGCGAGACCCAGGCGCATGCATTGGATCATTGCGGAGACGGAAACCATGGCTCCAGCAGAAAACCCTAAACAGAAATCCTCAATCAAAAGCTTCTCTTTGTTTTTGGTGCATATCTTCTTTGTTCGAGAGCTTGATGAAGACGTGCCTTGGATCTACCAGAGTGATCGAAAGATCCCCCCTCTTTCGAGCAAGGAGTTGGGTTAGCCGTCCCGTTTTTCCTCTCTTGATCTACAAGCTGCTTTGCGATAACTCTCTTATGTTCTTGCTCAACTTCATGCATTAAAGGTTAAACTATCTTGTGCTAATTCTAGTTACCAATGGTTCATCCGGCTAAGAGGAATAAAGAAGCTGTGCTGAAGACAGAGTCTTGAGAATAGAGTTCCGAAGCGAAGCAGAAGAGGGAGGTGAAACCAACACCCTTTGAACAGATGGAAGTCAACCTGAAGGCAAATATTAAATAACAGAACTTCCAGGTGATCAAAGTAGATTGTTTTTTTCATTCACTTAGATGGTGCATCTCATACGATGGTTCTTCCTACTAAGATCCTACAAAAGGTAGAGCACGAACTCGGGGATATCTTAAGGAGAACCGCTTGCGCCGGCACATCACTACTAAGAACGGGCCTGGGGACGATCAATCACACAGACCCACACTTTATTTGACAGGCGCAACAACTCGACTTTAGGAAGTAGTACCGCCATTCAGCATTGGTATAGGAGCGGAAACTCCTTCTTCAATCCCGTCTGTCTCACTCGAGGAAGAAGGTTCAACATCCGGATATCCACGGACAAGGAAAGGTAGAGAAGAAATCTACTACTTTATGAAAGGAAATTCCCATTCTCGCGTAGAGTAAAGAGACGTAGACTAGAGATCGATTGCAGCTTATTCTTTCTTATCATTATCATTTTTGTTTTAGAGAAAACCTCGAACAGAGGCAACTTAAGATACATCCAACGCATGAATTGAAGTATGAGAGTATCTGTTCCGAAGCGAAGCTTTGTAAGGTTCGTTACTCTTACGATAGAGCTGGGGAACGTGTTTCACATTTACCACACTGAATCTTGATCTAAGACGAATGCGCTTTTTCAAGCTTTTTCCAACCCCTCAAATCACTGCCTTTCACTCGGGCTTCCGGTCACTTAGAAACCTGGAAAGAAGACGGAGTCAACGATTGACTTTTTCATTCACTTAATTGGTGCATCTCATATGATGTTTTCCTTTGGCTGAGAGATAGAGCAGCAACGTCCATTTCAATTATCACGAGTTGCTGAGTGAATTGATGGATTCATTTTACTCTTATTATATATGTTATGAATCGCGTGTTTACCATCTATCCCAAGCTACCTAGACAGAACAGGCGCACCTTTTCATCTTTTCTACTAATGTGATATGCGATCTCAACCTTTGAATCCCCGGATGTAATGTTCGAACGGTGCCGCACCCTAGCGGCTTGTGAACTATTTCACCTTGATCCTACCTTTTGGGCATTCATTTTAATAAGTCTTGAGGCTTGCTTCTTCCATACGGTTTTTCGACTCAAGTCTTTTAACCGCTGTTTGGGGGGGGGGGCATAGGACCTCCAACGTAGCATGGCCTACGTACGGTATCACAACTTTGATATCATATCATGGACTGCTGTTTAGAGGCGGATAAGACCTTTTCATATTGTTTTTGTTGGGGACATCTTAGCGCAGAAGTCAAGGGTTTCAATCGACTTGATGCCGACCTTCGTGCATGATTTCTTCGTGAAGATGACAGATTCCCATGGTTTCCCATAGGGGAGAGATGAGACTTTTTATCAAGCATCACCGGCCCCGAAGAGCTATTACTTATGTGAAACCGAGGTGCCACACAGCCCCAGCTTTGGCTCTACGAGCTGAACCACTTTTCCCAGAAGAGGGGGCGGTTGATCATTTAGGTTGTTTGTTCAGCGTTGACGAGATCTATGGTATCGATGTGTTGTTGTTTACTCCTAGGGCGGGAGAAGAACGACACGAACCGAGCAAGCAAACCATCTTAAGTAAGAAAAGAGGCCGAGTCTCTTCGGGCGTATGGAGCAAACGCGACTATGTTTATGCCTGTTTATGTTTATCTCCCTAGGCGGGGGGGACCCCCAGCTAATAAGGGGTATGTTTTGAGATCTTTTCATTCTAAGTATAGAGGGATGGCTATTGACAAAAAGTACACCTGGATGGATTTTATTGGATAACGGGCCGCTAAATTTTTTTTTTTTTAATTCCTCAAAAAGGGAGGCACTCATTAGACTAGTAATCAAAGTACGTAAATCGCCCACAAACAAATATGTTTGCTGGCCCAGCTGCTACAGCTCCAAGAAGAAGTCCATTGCTTAAGGAATTGCGCTACCCTTCAACTACCCGGAGGAACCTTATGCCTGCATTTATTTCTGCGTAGGAAAAAAGGATACCAAAAAGTCGAAAGCGAAGAACAAGCAAGAATAATCCAATCAACATAAAGTAGAGCTGCATCAAGCCGAGCCAAGCCAGGCGAATAACAGTTACTTATGAAACCGATCAAACATATTCCCTTTCTCAGCCAGAATAGAAAGTGAGTGAACTACCTCTTTAGGGAAGCCCTCAAGTAGCGGCCCAACCCATCCTATAGTTATTTCTGTGCTTCTAGAGGCCGGTGCAGACCTTAGCATGACACATTGTACCTCCGAGGCTGCGAACAGAGCTTTAAATGACTTATTTCGATCACTACGCTCTTTTGGATTGATCATGGGAGATAAGGGCTCAAGACTTGTTGTTAATGATAAGCCAGAATCCTTTCTTCTATTCTTTTTGTAATTTCCTATGCCATTTGGGAGTGAGTTCGAATCACTATCACCTTCGGTGCCTCTAGTCCTGTGCTTTAACCATTAAGCTAGCTAGATAAAAGTCTTCGGTTTGCTGTAACAGGCGCATAATCTGATCACTGAATTGATGCCTTACCGTCCCCCAGGGCCGGCGGAGCTATTTTCACATCCTCATCTGTCTCCGTAGGGCGGGCTTCCTTTCTTTTAGGTTACCCTGATGCGGGTCTCTCTTTTTAACAAACTACTGACCGGCTTCCGTGCCGTGGATCAGCTGTTGACGCAGGGAATTTGAAACCTCGTTCTCCTGAGATAGGCGTATTGGAACTTACCTCTCGGTATGGGTTGCCCTCTAGTTGGATACCCGCGTTGGCCGTCACTGTATTTCAAGTTGAATGAACACGAACAAACTCTACTGCCCGAAAGTCATATCAAGGAGTCTTTTCGATTAGTTATATATAAGATCGTGAAATCACCTCCGGAATAGTCATGGTTTGAGTCCCTTTCTAACAGAATACCGAACCTCGGCATATCTTCAGGTTGAGAACTAATGTACTACTTGATCGGAACAACTATGCTCCTCTGGGCAGCGGCATTCATTCTATTAAGTTACTCTCAGTTCCGAAATCTGCCATTGTTCCACCAGTGGTGTTCCGGCCCTTATCAAAATGTTAAGTGATAAAAAATTAAGGGCACTTGTTCCTACTAAAGAAGCAGAGGCAATAGAGGCATAGGTGGTTTAAGAACCAATCCGGAGCCGGTTGTTTACCTTGTCGGCTCGGAACCAAAAGCATCAGTATAAGTCCCCAGTTGCAGTTTATTCTATTGATATAGAGCCAGCTAGAGTATAGATGGAGGCAGCAGAAGCAGTGGTTGAAGACCCGGTTAATCAATGGAAGCAGCAGCCCACAAATCATTTAAGAAACAGGGGCAGAGCAAGCAGAGGCAAAGGCACCACCATCTCTACAGCATTCGTTTCAACAGCAAAGGCCTAGTCAGAGGCGGGTAGAGCAGCGAGGAAGGCAGAAGCTTCACCAATTTTAGTCGACCCAGAAAAAGTAGCAAAGGGAGTTTCCGCAGCATCTAGTGGATCAGCGTCAAAGGCGGATTGAATCAGATCCAATTGACCCAGTGGAAATGCGGATACAGCAGCATCTAAGTATGCTACAAAGAAGCATGAAAGGGCTATGCAATCAAGACATTCAATAGCAAGCGCCATCAACAGACATGGAAAAAGAGCAAGCCAAGACTTGAACAAGAAAGCTGGACTTGGTGGGTAAAACCTCCCTTGGGTACGAAGGTAAGCCATGTCACATCACCATTCCTGGATTCGGGCAATGGGACAGGTTCACCCAATAAGGGAAAAAGGAAAAGGAAAGGAATGTAATAGAATAGGCGCGTTGGTTGGCCCTATAAGAGAAGAGATCGAACCTAAGAGCAGAGAAAGCAGCTGAAACCCGGAAATCCCCACTCGCTTCATTCTATGCTTGAAAGGATCAGGGACAGAGGGACAGACGGAAGTCGATACAAGCAGAATGACTAACCAAAGTACGTTCAGTTTCATCACCTGGGCCGGACCGAAAGCGGAAGCCTAGCACTAAGTTCAATCTCCAGCGACAACGGTCCCAAATGCCTGTCCTCCTCCAAGAGCATAGTCTTTTAGTGCTTTCTTCTTCATTTCGAGATGCCTGAATCAGGTACCTAGTCTGATAGCTAGTTGTTAAGTTGCGAAGTAAGTCGAGTAAATTTACCTTCTTAAAAGACCATGCCGGGCAGCCGAAAGTCGCGATTACAGTCAGGTGTCCTCCTTTCTCCATCCTTGTGCACGAGCTTGAAGCAATTCGAAGAGGAGAAGAAGCTCTGAGATTCATGTTATCTTATTCAATCCTTTCACTCTAAGGAAAAGAAAAGTCCTACTAGATAGAATAGAAAACCCTTCCCTTATCCTTAGAACTTATAAGTAGGGCAAGCTAAGGTGATTCCTTAACTTCGTCGAAGAAAGTGAGAGAATGGTTATGAACGTCCGCTGTGGAGACTACTAAGAAAAGGTAGTAGGCCAAACTAGCCAAGGCTAAGGAGACAGTTCATACTATAGCCATAGTACCGTAATTCTTCTGAGTATAAGCATGAGTGTTCGCCTACTTTTGAGTCTGGCTATTAGAGCTGTGTAGTAAAGACTGAGCCACATATTTTAGTTGTTTGACATTGGTCGGGCGAGCTAGCATCTTTCTCTTCTATTCAATTCCGAACCTTACTTCGCTGGATTCTTAACTCATCCAGCTTTTAGATTTAGATCCCCCTCGACAAAGCCAAACTAAGAAAGCGTAGCAGCGATTGAGCGTACAGATCAATTCGTCACTAGAGTAACCTCCAACGGTAATTTATCCCAACCATAAACGGAAGCCCTTTAAAGTAAAGTTAAAGTCCACTACCGCATCAGGAGCAATAGCACGGCATGAGAGAGACTTCCAGCCAAAGAAAGAAAACAAGACTTTTTCATTCTCCGCTCGGACGAAGAACCGGCAAATCGAGTATGGAATTAGAGCTCGGGCGGGCATCAACCACAGCACAGGTTGCGGACCTATCGAGATGCTTCCTTGCAGAACCCAACAAGGGCTGTAACTCAATAGAGTGAGGGGAAACCTTGTAAACGCGAGCAGGAGAATAGAGATCGGTCTGTCTTGTCTTAGACCAGCCCTACTCCACCCATCTTGACTATCTTGAGCTTATTCATAAGCTGGGGCTACTTTAATTTTATGCTTACTACAAGGGCTTCCAGCACTAATTCCTACGCTTAATCGGGTCTCATAGCCCTGTGACCTTCACTTCACAGCCTGATTAATGCGCTAAGCGCACTTCTATGGCCCTTCGTCGAGCTAGAGTTTCTTTCTCAGGATGTGCCTTTATCTTCACCGGTGGATTGGCAAACTTATTGTGAACTTTTGTATGCGATTTATATACATAATTAGTTAACCCTTCCAAATAGCCCAGAAAATGATAGCCATCAAAAGGCCTAAGCCCATATAGCCTCGGCCTGTCAAAATGATGTTCAGCGGTCTCTACCAAGTAGCTGTGGCCCATGATCCAAAGGACCCGCAACCAGTCAATCATGCTATCCTTACCTTTCAACCAACCCCTTCGATTCCGCTTCTTGCTATAACAGAAAGACTTGTCGGAAATCTGGTTGGTCCAACCAAGAAAGGCACGGGAGTCTTTGGGCATCTCACAGTAATGCAACCATCAAATCTTAATAAGATGTTGACCCGTTTTTCTTTTCTTTGCTGATTCCTCTCAATGAAATTGCCGTGTTGCACTAAGTTACTTACGGATGTATGCATGCAATCCGGGAACACTTTGGGGTGAACACCCATCCGAACAAGTAGGGTCAATAGTTCAGCATTTAGGCCGTAACATTTAGCAAAAAAATCTTTAACCCAACAAGTGCTCTCCGAACCAAGCTAGATAGTCTCCTATCACTAGGCTCACCAACCAACCCGGACTTTTATTCTTATTATTCCTACCGGATACCAAAACCATAAGGATTGTTTCCAGCCATGAGTTCCCATATGACACAAGCGCTCTTGGGTGGGCTGGGCCATTCCATCAATCTTTGAGAAGAGGCCCGATCTCGTATTTGATGGTCGGCGTGGCGATAGGCTTCGCTTCTACGACTGCCTCCCCAGCCGTTGCAAACACTGAGCGAGAACGATAAGGGGCGCACAATGTCGTTGCGCGGGGATGCGATTCGCCAAGCTGGGGCAAACAAAGCCGTCTGGCCCCCCATCGGATTAGGAATGCGAAGGCCTCCCCTTTTTTATCATTTTGTTTGAGGCTAGAGAATTAAATGCAGAAATAGGGAAGGGTTCCAAATCTTTTGGTTTAAGGCAGCTCGCCCTGCCGAAGTACCAAAGGCTTTCTAGGCTTACACCTTCCTATTACACGACCTAAATGAAAAATTCAGTAGCGCCTAAGCCTTTTGAAGCGCCAGTAGTTGTAGCTGTGGGTAGAACTTTCGTTCTTATTGCTCTGGGTTTCGATCTATATGACCTCCGGGCGGTACAAAGTACACCTCTTCCGTAGAGGCAGGTAGTAACTTAACCCTTAAGAGTCTGTTCAAGGTAGCTTGCTTACTTAGTGCTTGCGCTAAGGTTCTGAAATAAAACAAGCTCGACCATAGGGAGAGGTAGTTTTATTGCTTAGTGTGAAACGCTAAGAGAGGAGCCCTCTTACCTATCAATGGAAAGATCCTCGTGCGTGGCGTGATAAGGAATCCTCTAAAAGATCTCATGAGACCCGCCCACTATTACTACGAAAAAGGACTGCCCTTCGCTGCTAGGAGAGTCAGCAACTTCTATTAGCGCCGGACCTTGAGTCGAATTGATCGTGTCATGTGCAACGTCCATCAATGATGGTTCATTAATGTCCATTGATTTAGACTCCTTCCCCTTCCCAACTACGAATAAGATCGAGAGGAGCCTGAAAGCCCCCAACCAAGAACGGAAACGGAAGCCTTTCGACTCACCCCAAAGGGGCTCATAAACCGGGCGGGCGGGCTTTTGGGCACGGAAAGGGGGAAGTGGATGGAGGGTGCTTCAGCTAGAGTTGGGGTGGTCGCTATAGTGGCTAGGGCGAGTCTTCTCCACACGGCGCCCGGCTCTAGACTAGACGAAGCTGCAGCCTACCTCGAAGCTCTTCATAGTCAGGCGGGTAGACAATCTTCTTTCAAAAGAGACAGACCAGAGATGACAGAGGAAGGTATTCGGTTCAAAAAAGATACGGCAGTCAAAACTGCTTCTGTCCCTAGTTTTTTTGGGCTGAAGCTGAGAGCAAGAGAGAGCAAGTTGTCTCAATATATGTATATGGCGATGTTTCCGCTCGGCAACTCCATTCTGCTGAGGAGTGCGGGGGCAGGATCGTTGGGAAAGCGCTTTGTAAGTGAAGTGAGTTGAAGCAAGCAGAGTTCAGAAGGCAGCGGAGATATACCCCCAAGGAAAACCCTTTTTTTTTGTAAATTTTTTCATTGTTCTGTCAAAAATAACATATACGGATGATCCTCCTTTCGATAACAGAGGGGCAGGATGGACTTCGGACACAAGATCAAAAGGAGAAGTAGAAAGAGCTTCTTAAATAAAGGAAGGGCCGAGCCTTTTCCCCGTTTGCAACCCATATAAGTAGAAATCTCAATGTTAGGTACAGACCCCAACATTCCAGTAGAAAAAAAAATATCTAAGCCTTGGGCTGCAGACATGTCCTAATCTACGATGCCACAACAAAAAAGGGGGAGGGAACAACACCAGACACAGCGGAAAAGGCAAAAGACTGAGGTAAACGAAGTTTCTCCAAAAAAGAGAGCTTGCCAACTCTATGGTCCTTCCCAATCCCCTTAAGGGCCTATCGCATGATCCTGTTCAAGACAGGAGGTAGGAGAGAAGTGAATATAAGCATTTTTTTTTTCAAGCCGGAAAGAAGATTCGCTGAGAGAGCGGGAAAATTAAAAAGAGCAGAACATATTCGATGATAACGAGAGAGAGTACCAAGACTGGCTAGAGGGAATTGTTCGGAGTTTTCAGTTTAAACAAAAAGGAACTAAGATGGAGAACGAAGAGAAGAAAGAAGTGAAGAATCACCAGTAATATTCTTCGATGCACCCGAAGAAAGTAAGCAGCCCCCTATGTTGTAAGCGTAAGGGGGATCAAATACCTGTAACAGAGGAGGAAGAGATATGACAAGACGGATTCAACCTCTGAATCTGCTTCCGCTGTCGTGGGTAAAACTATCTGTGTCGGGTGTGGGAGTGCTCCTAAGATCATAGAAGTAATGCTGCAGAGGCCCTATGGAGTAAGGGGATTAGGAAGTCTCCGATTCAGTAGGCGTCTCTGGGGGAGCAGCAAGATGAGCTGTGTCTGACTGTCGGCGAGAATTTTAATTCTGCCGCTTACGAGTCTGCAATCATGTGACCCCGCTTCTTGCAATAGTGGCGATCTTGGACATGTCTCGTTGGCCTGATGCACCAGCGGAGCTTCCAGATTGAAGATTCTGACCATAGGGTCGATGTCCCGAAGCATGTTCAGCCGCAAGAACCTGATCTGAAGCACCCTGAGTAATATAAGATCGACCCCCAGCACCCAACCTAAGTAAAGGGGCTCAAGTCGAGTCTCCTCGGATCTCACATCAGCAACTGCTCTCTCAATGTCTGGTAGAGGAACTCGATGTTGAATTGAGGATCTAACATTCTCGAACTCAGGCCTCAAGCCCATCAAAAACTTAGAGAGCCCCTTTATACTCTATAAGGATATTCTATGTTATATGAAAGTATTCCTGACAAGAACCCTTCGAATCGGTGCCCTATCTTCTTTGAAAGGGGTCCTCATGTTCAGCTGGTCCCATAGAAGCCAAAGCCTTCGGTAATAATAAATAGTATAGCACACTTCTTTCTTTATTTTACCCATAAGCTAAGGCATGTTCTTCATGTTGCAACTGATAGAAGGGTGGAGAATCATCCTGATAATTAAGATTACTTATGTAATCCAAAAATATTTAGCAGTCGCAAAAGAGGCGACGGTGTATATGGGGCTCAAAGGAAGTACACAAGTCATCCCGTTTGAAGCTAAGCACTTTTCATCTTTGTAGGAAAATCCCTCTCTAGTCTTGGGAAATTGATGCGACCCATCCACATAAGCACAAGATTCTTTTTCCCGAGCAAATCATTCTTCATCGCATAAGCCCATGACAAGTAATTTCCGGATGCTTCTTTCGGAAGAGCACGGGAAAAGCCTATGGAATCCATTGTACTAAGACCCGAAAGATCATCCAAGGACTGAAAGACTCAAAACTAGTCAAGAAGGCTTAACTCAAGCAATCACCCAAGAGAAGAAAGGATTTTCGCTTGCCGGATTCGTAAAAGAAAGAAGAAGAAGCCGGGTCTTCTTTTTAGGGAAATATAAGGGCTTAAATTAAAGAGCTAGGGTGGCGGCAAGAGTTTCTCACAAACTCGAGTTCAAGACCTCCGATTCTAATCCGATCGACTAGATCCGGTCACATGATCAAAGAACTATTCATGAAGAAGAAGAAGTTCCAGCCAATTTTTTTTTATAAGGAAGCGCTTGATCCGGGCCTTATTTTAATTTTAAAGGGCTTCGAAATAAAAGGAAGATCCTGGGATCAAAGCGGACGTTCTCGATTTCCATGGCCGATT